AACATGCAATATTTAAATATTGTAAATAAAGAGGGTAAAAAAATAAATTATACGTTCTAGAGGTTTTCCTGTTTCTCGGGGGGGTTTACGGGATGATAATGATCTCTGGAGTGTGGGGGGGTAGGGGGGGTTTACGCGCAAAACCCCAGGGGGCATAACAGGAAAGTTAGTAGAAAAAAAACCATATTATGCACATGAATTCTATAATTGTGGTTATTTAAAGAAAGTCTTTACATCATTCAACATTTGTCCGCGAGCCTCAAAGTCCAGTTCCCCCTTGACTGTTTCCTGAGAGTTCACTGTGAAATGCAAGAGGAAAGGAAACCAGAAAAAAAAACCCCTTGCACTCTGGCTTGAATGCCTGGCATGCTGGGTTATGCAATATTAGTACGCCACCATTAACTTATGCACGGAGAAATCAGCCCTGGCATGGGGATTAATCTGTTAATGGCCCTGAAATAGGAACCAAATGCCAGGAATAATTCACTAAGTATAACCCCCACAAGGGTTGTCCCTGACCATCAATAGGAGTATGCATTCAGAAATCACTTTTGCTGGTCTCTTACTACATTAAGATTGTGAGGTCGTTAATATGTTGGGTTATGGATATGAATTCATTTAATTCAGGTATACTGATTGGGAGACTTTGACTGGAACCATTCTATGTCCATTTTCTTTTAATGGTTTATGTCCTGAGAAGTACAATGGTGATGTATGAATGGTTAATTTCGAGTTATGTTGATAATACATAGACGTGTTTTAATCCTCATTTTTAGGTTAAAAAATTATGTTAGAAACGGCCCGTCGTGGCGGGCGAAGTTTCAGGGCTATTCGGGTTTCTGACCCAGGAAGAAGGTTTGCGGGGGGGGGGGCCGTGTTGCCAGCGGAAGGTAGTTAAACTTAGAATTTTGGCTTTGGGAGTCAGCGGTGGAGGTTAGAATCCTCTCTTTCCGAGCGCTAGGGAGGGCTTTAACCTCCGACCTCCGGTTTACAAGACCGGGACTCTGTTGCTGAGCTACTAGGGCAGGCTCATTCAAGTGCTTTATTTTCTAGTCACCCTGCAGCGGGGACTAAGACCAAGAGTAGAAAGAAATAGAGGAAGGAAGCGACCTGGCCGATAATAATAAAGGGGTGTTCAACCGGCATGCCTCCAATTCATGTGAGGATCACCACGTCTGCTACGAATGTTCAGAAGAGGAGTTGGGTAAGAGGGCGGAATATTAAGCCCCGTTGTTTAGACGTGTGGAGAACGGGGACTAGTATAAGGACAAGAATAGATGCAAGAAGTGCAAGAACTCCTCCTAGTTTGTTAGGGATGGAGCGGAGGATGGCGTAGGCGAAGAGAAAGTACCATTCCGGTTTGATGTGGGGGGGAGTAACTAAGGGATTGGCGGGGGTGAAGTTGTCAGGATCTCCGAGGAGGTTGGGGTAAAAGAAGGCTAGAGCGGATAGGCCAGCAAGTATAATTACAAAACCTAGGAGGTCTTTATAGATGAAGTACGGATGGAACGCGATTTTGTCCACGTCAGAGTTAATACCGGTCGGGTTGTTGGAGCCGGTTTCATGTAAGAAAAGAAGGTGAATAGCTGTGACGGCGACGATTACAAAGGGAAATAGGAAGTGGAAGGTGAAGAATCGGGTTAGGGTGGCCTTGTCTACAGAAAATCCTCCCCAAATTCATTCGACGAGGGTGGTGCCTACGTAGGGGACGGCGGATAATAGGTTAGTAATAACTGTGGCCCCCCAAAAGGATATTTGTCCTCAAGGGAGAACATAGCCAACGAAGGCAGTTATTATTACTAGAAGAAGCAGAATTACTCCGATGTTTCAGGTCTCCATGTAAAGATAAGACCCGTAGTATAAGCCGCGTGCAATGTGAATATAAATGCAAATAAAGAAGAAGGAAGCTCCGTTAGCGTGTAGGTTCCGGATCATTCAGCCGTAGTTTACGTCACGGCAGATGTGGGCGACGGAGGAGAAAGCAGTAGCAACATCGGAGGTATAGTGTATAGCTAGGAAGAGTCCTGTAACGATCTGGGTGATTAGGCAAAGGCCTAGGAGAGATCCGAAGTTTCATAGGGCTGAAATATTGGAGGGGGCGGGGAGATCTACTAGTGCGTCGTTTGCAATTTTCATGAGGGGGTGTGTCTTTCGGAGGATGGCCATAAGGGTTCTTGTAGTTGATTACAACGGTGGTTTTTCAAGTCATTGGTCCTGGTTAAAGTCCGGGCAGGAATAGATGGCCTATCTTATATCTTTGTTTCTTTTTGGGTTTGTTGTTGGAATGGTTGGGGTTGCTTCGAATCCTGCCCCTTATTTTGCGGCCCTGGGGCTGGTTCTTTCGGCAGGTTTTGGGTGTGGGGTCATGTTAAGTTGTGGGGGCTCTTTTTTGTCTTTGGTGTTGTTCTTAGTTTATTTAGGGGGAATGCTGGTGGTGTTTGCATATTCTGCGGCTTTAGCAGCTGAGCCGTACCCGATGTCCTGAGGAGATCGGTCGGTAGCGGGGTATGTCGTGGTTTACTCGGTGGGGGTTGTGTTGGTCGGGTTTGGTTTAATGGGGGGGTGATACGATATTACTTGAATCACAGTGGATGAGATGAAGGAACTTATGGTGATGCGGGGTGATGTAGCGGGGGTTGCTTTGATATACTCTTTGGGGGGGGAAATGTTGGTGGTATGTGCCTGAGCTCTGTTGTTGACATTATTTGTGGTTTTGGAGTTGACGCGAGGCTTAAGTCGAGGGGTTCTTCGGGCCGTCTAAAAAAGTAAGACTAGTGATACTAGGGTCAGGGTAAGTAGAAAGATAGTTAGGTATGTTTTGATTAGTCCTCGTTGGGTGTTGCTTGTCAACGTTGTAAGGGGGAGGTTAGAGGAAATAATGGCTTTCGGCCCCGTCTTTTCAAGTCAGGTTTGATCAATTATTTGGGTGGCGATGGCTTGCCCAAGGGTTATAAAGACTTTGGGTAACGCGCGGTGAACAATATTTGGGAAAAAGCCTAGCATATTGGAAAAATTATGTGGGGTAAGGTGGGGGGTTGGTTTGAATTGTTTGCTGGTCAGGGAGGCTAATTCTAGGGCTGTTAAAAGGCCAATAACGGTTACGATTAGTGCGGCCAGTTTGAGGGGGGGGGCTATGGTTATGATGGGGGTTTTGTTTGGTGTTAAATTAAGGGAAATAATTAGTCCGGCAAGAATGCTTCCTCATGCAAGGCGTTTAATGGGGTTGATCACCGCGGGGTTGTTTTCGTTGATGGGGGAGAGTGAGTTAAATCGCGGGTGATGGAGAGAAACGAAGAATACTACTCGAATGCTGTAGACGGCAGTGAAGGCGGTGGCAAGGAGGGTGAGAGTTAGGGCCCAGGCGTTTAGGTAGGATGTGTTAAGAGCTTCAATAATAGCGTCCTTGGAGAAGAATCCGGCCAAGAAGGGGGTTCCTGTTAGAGCGAGGCTTCCAATTGTGAGGCAGGACGAGGTAAGTGGCGTTAGGTGTTGGAGGCCTCCTATTTTCCGAATGTCCTGTTCATCGTTTAGGCTGTGGATAATTGATCCTGAGCATAAGAAGAGTATGGCCTTAAAGAAGGCATGCGTACAGATGTGGAAGAAGGCCAGGTTGTGGTTGAGTTGATGCCAATGAGTGACTATTATCAGTCCTAGCTGACTGGAGGTTGAAAATGCAACGATTTTCTTGATATCATTTTGTGTTAGGGCGCAGGTGGCGGTAAAGAGGGTAGTGAGGGCACCTAGGCAGAGGCAGGTTGTTAAGGCTGTTTGATTGGCTTCTATTAAAGGGCTAAGGCGAATAAGGAGAAAGATGCCGGCAACAACTATGGTGCTAGAGTGAAGTAGGGCAGATACCGGCGTGGGGCCCTCCATAGCGGAGGGCAGTCAGGGGTGAAGGCCAAATTGTGCGGACTTCCCGGTGGCGGCAAGGATAAGTCCTATGAGGGGGAGGGTGAGATTGTAGTCTTTGGAGGCGGAAAACATTTGTTGTATTTCTCAGGAGTTGAGGTTTGTGGCTAGTCAGGCTATACTAAGAATTAGGCCGATATCGCCGACTCGGTTATAGATCACTGCCTGGAGGGCGGCGGTGTTGGCGTCTGCTCGGGCGTGCCATCAGCCGATTAGGAGGAATGACATAATTCCCACCCCCTCCCAGCCGATGAAAAGCTGAAATATGTTATTGGCGGTTACTAAGATGATTATGGCTACGAGGAAGAGAAGGAGGTATTTAAAGAAGCGGTTCATGTTTGGGTCTGCGTGTATATACCAGGAAGCGAATTCTAAGATAGATCATGTCACGTAAAGCGCGATTGGTGTAAAAATAATAGAGTAGTGATCAAATTTTAGGCTCAAGTTAATGTCAAAGGTGAGAGTATTTATTCAGTTTCAGCTGGTAATAATAGCTTCTGAGCCCTCATTGAGGAAGATAAAAAGAGGGAGGAGGCTTACGAAAAAAGCTGTTTTTACGGCTGTGGTGACGTGGGATAGGGCTCAGTTTTCCTTCGGGGTGGAGGGGTTAAGAGTAAGGAGGAGGGGGGAGAGAAGCAAAATAAAAATTAGGAGTAGGCTTGAGTTTATTAAAAGGGTTGTTGGGTGCATAGCTTTTACTTGGATTTGCACCAAGAATTTTTGGTTCCTAAGACCAACGGATGAACTGTAATCCTTCAAAAGCTCGAGGGAGCCAAGGGGTTTAACTTTGGGGATAGAAGATTAGCAGTCTTTATTGCCGTCGGGCCTCTCTCGGTGGATGAGGGGGTACTAGTCCCTATTTTCAGAATCACAATCTGATGTTTTCGTTAAACTACGTCTACAGGAGAATCAACCTCAGATTAGTTCCGGTTTAAGAATGAGGAGAAGGAGGGGGATAAGGTGTAGGGAAATTAGAAGGTGTTCTCGAGTATGGGTGGGTTCTAAGGCATAGATGTGTTGGGGGAGCGGGCCTCGTTGGGTTATGAGGAATATGTAGAGGGAGTAGCCGGCGGTAATAAGGGTGCCGAGGCCGGTCAGGATAAGAGTTCAATTAGACCAGTTGAACAGGGATGTAATGATAATCAGTTCTCCTATGAGGTTAGGGAGGGGGGGGAGGGCTAAGTTGGCTAAGTTAGCTAGGAACCATCATGTAGTTATTAGGGGAAGAACAGTTTGAAGTCCTCGTGCTAGGAGTATTGTTCGGCTATGGGTGCGTTCGTAGTTTGTATTAGCTAGGCAGAATAGGGCGGAGGATGCAAGGCCGTGGGCAATTATAAGGATTAGGGCCCCTGTGAAGCCTCAGGGGGTTTGAATTAGGATACCTGCTGCAACTAGTCCTATGTGGCTTACAGAGGAGTAAGCAATGAGGGATTTTAGGTCTGTTTGTCGGAGGCAAATTGACCCGGTTATGATAATTCCCCAGAGGGCGAGGGTAATGAATGGGTAACAAAGGTGGGTGGATAAGGGTTCGAGGATGGTTATGATACGGATTATTCCGTATCCCCCTAACTTTAGAAGAACTGCGGCCAGGACCATAGAGCCTGCGACAGGGGCTTCAACGTGGGCCTTAGGGAGCCAAAGGTGGATGCCATAAAGTGGTATTTTTACAAGAAACGCTAGTAGGCAGGCGGCTCACCAGAGTTTTCCGCCTCAGGGGGTGAGACTAATGGGGCCAGAGTAGTGGATGGTAAGTATGGAGAGTGTGCCTGTTTCATTCTGAAGGATGAGGAGGGCTACTAGGAGCGGGAGGGAGCCTGCAAGGGTGTAGAACAAAAAGTAGGTACCTGCGTTGAGGCGTTCAGTCTGGTTCCCTCAGCGGGTAATAATGAAAAGTGTGGGGATGAGGGTGGCTTCAAATATAATGTAGAAGAGGATGATTTCGGTGGCACCAAAGGCCATAATAAGAAATATCTGGAGAGAGATAAGGAGCGAAATAAAGATCCGTTGGCGAGAGTCGGGTTCCGGGGCAATATGGTTCTGGCTGGCAAGGATCATTAGGGGGAGGAGTCAGCAGGTAAGGACCAGGAGGGGGGTGGAGAGGGGGTCTGTCCCCAGGTAGGGGTTGAGCGTTAGTCATCCGGTTTCTGAAGCGTTTTTTAGTCAGAAAAGGCTGACTAGGGCAATCAGGAGGCTTTGGGTTAGGGAGGTTGTCCAAAGTCATTTCTTAGGGGTTAATCAGACTGTCGGGAATAGCATTAGTGTTGGAATAAGGACTTTTAACATTGTAGAAGGTTGAGGCTTTGGAGATGGTCGGTCCCGTGAGTGCGGGCGGTCGCGACTAGGAGGGCAAGTCCTGCGCTGGCTTCGCAGGCGGAAAAGGTTAGTAGGAGCAGGGGGGTGGCGGAGTAGCCAATTGTCTCTAACTGAAGGGTTCAGATGGAAAGAGCGATAAATAGGGATAGTATCATGCCCTCTAGACAGAGAAGGGCTGATAGAAGATGGGTTCGATGAAAGGCTAGTCCTATAAGGCTTAGGGTGAAGGCTGCAGAGAAGGCAAAGTGTGTAGGGGTCATAAGGTAGTTGTGGGGTTTAACCACAGTTTTCTGAGCCGAAATCAAATGTCTTGTTTAGACTAACTCCCTATTCTGCTCATTCTAGGCCCCCTTGAATTCATTCGTAGACTAGGCCCAGGGTAAGAAGAACTAGGATGGTTGTTGCTCAGGAAAGTGTAAGGACGGGAGAGTCTAGCTGGTCTCCCCAGGGAAGAGGGAGGAGTAGTGCAATTTCTAGGTCAAAAAGAAGAAAGAGAATGGCGACTAAGAAAAAGCGGAGAGAGAAGGGGAGGCGTGCTGATCCCAGCGGGTCGAATCCGCATTCGTAGGGGGAGAGTTTCTCGGTGTCCGGGCTCATCTGTGGAAGTCAGAAGGAGACGAGAGCTAGGATGGCGGAGAGGGTGGTGGTAATAAGTAAAATAATGGTGAGTAGGTTCATTATCCTTCCCTGGGGTTTAACCAGGTCCAAGTGATTGGAAGTCACGTATACTGACCTTATACTAGAAGGATTATGAGCCTCATCAGTAAATTGAGATGTAGAGGAAAAGTCAGACCACGTCTACGAAGTGTCAGTATCAGGCGGCGGCTTCAAAGCCAAAGTGATGTTTGGATGTAAAATGATAAAAGATTTGTCGGAGGAGGCAGATGGCTAAGAAGGTTGAGCCGATAATAACGTGAAGTCCATGGAATCCGGTGGCGACGAAGAAGGTTGAGCCATAAACACCGTCTGCAATCGTAAACGGGGCCTCATAGTATTCTAGGCCCTGGAGGAATGTGAAATAAAAACCGAGGAGAATAGTGAGGGCTAAAGATTGAATGGCTTGGTCCCGTTGGCCTTCCATAATGCTGTGGTGGGCTCATGTGACTGTTACCCCCGAAGCTAGAAGAACTGCTGTGTTAAGGAGGGGAACCTCGAAGGGGTCTAAAGTAGAGATACCAGTGGGAGGCCAGCACCCTCCGAGTTCAGGGGTAGGAGCTAGGCTGGAGTGGTAAAATGCTCAGAAGAACCCAACAAAGAAGAAGACTTCGGATGTGATGAAGAGAACTATGCCGTATCGAAGCCCCTTTTGGACAGGAGGGGTGTGGTGACCTTGAAACGTACTTTCTCGTACAATATCGCGTCATCATTGATACATAGTCAGGAGGAGGAGGATGGTGCCTAGTGTTATAAGAGTGGTTGAGTGGTAGTGGAATCAGATTGCCAGGCCAGATGTCATAAGGAGGGCGGCAACTGCACCTGTAAGGGGTCAAGGGCTGGGGTCAACTATATGGTATGCGTGTGCTTGGTGGGCCATTAGACATTCTCTTGTAGGTAGAGGCTTAGGAGAAGAACAAAAACGTATGCTTGAATCATGGCAACCGCGACTTCGAGAAGTGTGAGGAGAAACAGAAGGAGGGCTGTTAGGATAGCAACGGAGGGTATAAGGGGTAGGAGGACAAAGGCAGCTGTTGCGATAAGTTGAATAAGAAGGTGGCCTGCTGTGAGGTTGGCAGTGAGCCGGACTCCAAGAGCAATGGGTCGAATAAATAAACTAATTGTTTCGATGATAATAAGGATGGGGATTAAGGGTGTGGGGGTGCCTTCGGGGAGGAGGTGGCCCAAGGCAATTGTTGGTTGGTTTCGTATACCAATAATCACTGTGGCAAGTCAGAAAGGCACGGCTAGTCCTATGTTGAGGGAAAGTTGTGTGGTGGGGGTGAAGGTGTAGGGTAGGAGACCAAGCATGTTTAGTGAGAATAAAAATATTATAAGGGAGGTGAATAAAAGGGCTCATTTGTGGCCAGCCGGGTTGAGGGGTTGGAATAACTGTTGCGTAAAGCGATTGATAAACCAGCCTTGTAGCGTAAGAAATCGATTGGTAAGTCATCGAGGGGTGGGGGAGGTGAATAAGATTCAAGGGAGAGTTATGGCAAGGCCAATCAGGGGAATCCCTATAAGTGTGGGGCTCATAAATTGATCGAAGATGCTTAGTGTCATGGTCAGTTTCAGGGTTCAGGTTTTGTCTTTTCTGTGCTTTGTGTGGTTGGGTCGTTTGGAAAATGGTGGTTAAGAATTTTGGGGGGGAGGACTGTTAAAAATACTAGTCAGGAGAATACTAAGATGGCAAATCAAGGGGCCGGGTTTAATTGAGGCATGTCACTAAGGGTGGTTGTGAGTCACCGTTCTCTAGCTTAAAAGGCTAACGCTGTTCCTCTTAGCTTCTTAGTGAGGCATCTTCAAGTATGAGTGAGGACCAGTTCTCAAAGTGTTCTAGAGGGACTGCTTCAACAACAATGGGTATGAAACTATGGTTTGCGCCGCAGATTTCTGAGCATTGGCCATAAAAGACACCTGGTCGAGAGGTAATGAAGGCTGTTTGGTTTAGTCGGCCGGGGACTGCATCTATTTTTACCCCAAGGGCGGGGACGGCTCACGAGTGGAGTACGTCTTCAGCGGATACTAGGATGCGGATGGGGGATTCAACGGGGACTACTATTCGGTGGTCTGTTTCTAGAAGACGGAATTGGCCCGGGGTGAGGTCTTGGGTGGGAATTATATAAGAATCAAATCCTAAGTCTTCATAATCTGTATACTCATAGCTTCAGTACCATTGGTGGCCTATGGCTTTGATAGTTAAGTGTGGGTCATTAATTTCGTCTATTAGGTACAGGATCCGGAGGGAGGGGAGAGCAATTAAAATTAGGATGACTGCTGGAAGGATGGTTCAGATAATTTCAATTTCTTGGGAGTCTAAGATATACTTGTTTGTGAGTTTGGTAGAAACCATTGCTACAATAATGTATAAGACCAGGGTGCTAATAAGGAAGACGATTATAAGAGCATGGTCGTGGAAGTGGAGGAGTTCTTCTATTACAGGTGAGGCCGCGTCTTGGAATCCTAGTTGGGAGGGATGAGCCATTATAGCTTTTGCTTAAGACACGTGGGGTTCTAACCCACAATTTTGCCTTGACAAGGCAGGGTAATGGCGTTTTACTAGAGTCTTATGAAGAAAGTGGCAGAGTGGTTATGTGTCTGGCTTGAAACCAGAGCATGGGGGTTCAATTCCCTCCTTTCTCGTTATTTACCTTGAACTTGAACAAATGCAGGCTCTTCGAATGTATGATAAGGGGGCGGGCAGCCATGAAGTCACTCGATATTGGTGGCGGTTAATTCCACTGCTGCTACTTCTCGTTTGGCAGCGAATGCTTCCCAAATAATGAACAGGAACATAATTACTGCTACAAGAGAGATGAGGGAGCCAATTGATGATACGGTATTTCAGAGAGTGTAGGCGTCAGGGTAGTCTGAGTACCGGCGAGGCATGCCTGCTAGGCCTAAGAAGTGTTGCGGGAAGAAGGTAAGGTTAACTCCAACAAACATTACACCGAAGTGGATTTTTGTTCATGTACTGTGCAGTGTGTATCCTGAAAATAGCGGGAACCAATGGACAAACGCGGCTACAATGGCGAAGACAGCCCCCATAGATAGAACATAGTGAAAGTGGGCAACGACGTAGTATGTATCATGAAGAACAATGTCTAGTGAGGAGTTTGCCAGGACAATCCCTGTTAGTCCTCCGACGGTAAAAAGAAAGATAAATCCAAGGGCCCATAGAAGGGGTGTCTCTCATTTAATGGCCCCGCCGTGGAGAGTTGCTAATCAGCTAAAGACTTTTACGCCCGTAGGAATGGCAATAATTATTGTGGCGGACGTAAAATAAGCTCGAGTGTCAACATCTATCCCCACTGTGAATATGTGGTGGGCTCAGACGATGAAACCTAGAAGGCCAATTGCCATTATGGCCCACACCATTCCCATGTAACCAAAGGGTTCCTTTTTCCCCGCGTAGTAGGCTACGATGTGAGAGATTATACCAAACCCGGGGAGGATTAGAATATAGACTTCGGGGTGGCCGAAGAACCAAAACAAGTGTTGATAAAGAATTGGATCTCCCCCTCCTGCAGGATCGAAGAAGGTAGTGTTGAGGTTCCGGTCTGTAAGAAGTATTGTAATTCCAGCTGCGAGAACAGGGAGGGAGAGGAGAAGGAGAACGGCGGTAATTAGGACTGCTCAGACAAACAGTGGGGTTTGGTACTGCGAAATAGCGGGGGGTTTCATGTTAACAATTGTGGTAATAAAGTTAATGGCCCCCAGGATAGAGGAGATCCCTGCCAAGTGAAGCGAAAAGATAGTTAGATCAACGGATGCCCCGGCATGGGCGAGATTGCCTGCTAGGGGTGGGTAGACCGTTCATCCGGTCCCAGCCCCGGCCTCAACACCGGAGGAGGCAAGAAGTAGTAGGAAGGAAGGGGGAAGGAGTCAAAAGCTCATGTTGTTCATACGGGGAAACGCCATGTCGGGGGCACCAATTATGAGGGGAATAAGCCAGTTTCCAAATCCGCCAATCATGATTGGTATTACTATAAAGAAAATTATTACAAAGGCGTGTGCGGTAACAATTACGTTATAGATCTGGTCGTCCCCCAGAAGGGCGCCTGGTTGGCTCAGTTCGGCACGGATTAGAAGGCTAAGGGCAGTACCTACCATGCCGGCCCATGCACCAAATACTATGTAAAGGGTGCCAATGTCTTTGTGGTTAGTTGAGAAGAATCAGCGTGTGATTGTCACAGGTGCGGTGGCTGAGTTTAAGCGGTGGGTTGTAGCCCCATAAACAGAGGTTCAAGTCCTCTTCGTACCAAGTCCTGGGGTGTTAGCACGCTAGATTGCAAATCTTGAGAAGCAGGTTCACGCCTGCCGGGGCTTTCCCGCTTGGCCGCGTCGTTGCGGGAAAGCTAGATGGATGCTCGCTGGCTTGGGCGCTTAGCTGTTAACTAAGATTTTGTAGGATCGAGGCCTTCCCTTCTAGTAAGGCTTTAGCTTAATTAAAGTGTCTGTTTTGCATGCAGAGGATGTGGGGTAGGGACCCGCAAGTCTTACAGAGGCTGAGGGGGTCTCACCCTCATTTAGAGCTTTGAAGGCTCTTGGTTTAGTACTTGATCCTAAGCCCCTATGGTGAAAGGAGGAGGGCAGTAACTGTGGGGGTAACTGGTAGGAGGAAGAGGGAGAGGGCTGTGGATGCGGAGAGGAGAAGGGTGAATTGGGGGTTGTGTAGTCGTCAGGGTGCGGAGGCAGGGGTGGTGTTAGGGGACATGGTTAATGTTATCGAGTAGGAAATCCGGAGGTAGAAGAATAAGCTCAGAAGGGCGGAGAGTGCGGCAAGGGTGGCGGTGAGGGGAAGTTGTTGCTTGGTAAGCTCTTGGAGAATAAGCCATTTTGGTATGAAGCCGGAGAGGGGGGGAAGACCAGCCAAGGAAAGGAGAGCAAGGGGGGCGACTGTGGAAATTGCAGGTGTCTTCGTTCAGGAAGTGGCTAGGGCATTAATTGTCATGCTATTGTTGATTTTCAGGGTTAAGAAGACAGAGGATGTCATAAGAATGTAGAGGATGAGGGCGAGCAAGGTTAAATGGGGGGCGAATTTCAGGACGAGTACTATTCAGCCAAGGTGTGCGATGGAGGAGTATGCTAGGATTTTCCGGGTTTGAGTTTGGTTTAGGCCGCCCCAGCCGCCCACTAGGGTGGAGGTAAGGCCTAAAAAAATTAGAAGTCCAGAGTTAGCGCTCGAGAGCTGGAGGATGAGGGCGAAGGGGGCAAGTTTCTGCCAGGTGGATAGAATGAGCCCTGTTGTCAAGTCTAGGCCTTGCAGGACTTCCGGAAGTCAAAAGTGTGCAGGGGCAAGCCCAACTTTAAGGGAGAGAGCAAGGATGATTATGGTGGTGGCCAGCGGGTGTGCGGTGAGCTGAATGTTCCATTCGCCAGAGACCCAGGCGTTGGTAATGCTAGCGAAGAGAATTACTGCGGCGGCGGTGGCTTGGGTGAGGAAGTATTTAGTGGTGGCTTCAATTGCTCGGGGGTGGTGGTTTTGGGCTATAAGGGGGAGGATGGCTATGGTGTTGAGTTCGAGGCCCATTCAGGCCAGAAGTCAGTGGGAGCTGGCGAATGTAAGGGTGGTTCCTAGGCCTAGGCTAAAAAATAGGGCGGTGAGGATGAAGGGGCTCATTAGTAAAGGAAGGATTCTAACCAACATGTTTGGGGTATGGGCCCAAAAGCTTTATTTAGCTGACTTTACTAGGAGATAGTGTAACGGGAGCACTAGGAGTTTTGATCTCCTGGGTTTGGGTTCAAGTCCCTTTCTTCTAAGGAGCCGGAGGGGATTTAACCCTCGTGGTTCACTCTATCAAAGTGGTCCTTTGGCATTCAGGCACGGCTCCTGTTTACAGTTGGGGGGGGAGGCCTGCGAAGGCAATGGGGAGGGCAAGGCTTCAGATAATCAAGGCTAGGGTAAGGGGAAGGAAATTCTTTCACGCAAGGTGCATGAGTTGATCATACCGAAATCGCGGGTAAGAGGCTCGGACTCACAAGAATATTGTAGAGAGCAAGGCGGCTTTGGTTATTAGGTTGATGGTTGTGAGTTCTGGAAGGGTGGGGATATGAGAGGCCCCTAGAAACAGGATTGTGGAGAGGGCATTCATTAAGAGAATGTTTGCGTACTCTGCTAGGAAGAAGAGGGCAAAGGGGCCCCCTGCATACTCCACATTAAACCCCGAAACTAGTTCGGATTCTCCTTCGGTTAGGTCAAAGGGGGCTCGATTAGTCTCTGCTAGGGTGGAGATATACCATATTGCTGCTAGAGGCCAAGTTGGTAAAATAAGTCAAATGGCTTCTTGGGTAATATTAAAGGTCTGGAGGGTAAAGCCCCCTGAAATAATAATAACGCTAAGGAGAATAAGTCCTAGACTTACTTCGTAGGAGATGGTTTGGGCAACGGCTCGGAGGGCTCCGATCAGGGCATACTTGGAGTTGGAGGCTCAGCCTGAACCAAGAATTGAATAGACGGCTAAACTCGAAAGGGCGAGCATAAAGAGAATGCCAAGGTTTAGGTCAGTGACGGGGTAGGGGAGGGGCATGGGGGCTCAGAGGGTGAGGGCGAGGGTTAGGGCTAGTATAGGAGTGGCAAGAAAGAGGAAGGGGGAAGAAGTGGAGGGTCGGATGGGTTCTTTAATAAACAATTTTACTCCGTCTGCAATAGGTTGGAGAAGTCCGTAGGGCCCTACAATGTTGGGGCCCTTGCGGAGTTGTATGTAGCCTAGGACTTTTCGTTCAAGTAAGGTGAGGAAGGCGACTGCTAGAAGAACGGGGACAATAAAGGCAAGGGGATTGATGATGTATAGGATTAGGGCTGTGATCATAGTTAAAGAGGGGATTTGAACCCCTGTCGAAAGAGCTTAGGTCTTTAGCATTAGCCGGGCTCTGCCACTCTAACATGTTGTTTTCTTAAACAAGTTTGGGTATGTCCTGTTTCTTGTTTTAGTTGGCTTCTTCAGGTGGGGGTGGGGCGTGCCTGGGGTATAGGCCCCTCCTTTTCGGTCCTTTCGTACTGGAAAAGAGCATGGCCATAGATAGAAACTGACCTGGATTACTCCGGTCTGAACTCAGATCACGTAGGACTTTAATCGTTGAACAAACGAACCCTTAATAGCGGCTGCACCATTAGGATGTCCTGATCCAACATCGAGGTCGTAAACCCTCTCGTCGATGGGGGCTCTAGGAGGGGATTGCGCTGTTATCCCTAGGGTAACTCGGTCCGCTGATCAGCCATAGGCTGGATCATTAGGTCAGAGTTTCTGTTGCTTAGGGTGGTGACCCTTAGTTCTGGGAAGGTTTTCCCGGTCCTCATGGGAGGTTTTCTTTATCCCACGGTCGCCCCAACCGAAGACAGTCCAGCAGAGTGGTGCTTTGTTCGTAACCATTAGTGCGGGTTGTTTGTTGCAGGCTGCCAAATGTCTAAAGCTCCATAGGGTCTTCTCGTCTTATGGGAGTATCCCCGCTTCTGCACGGGGAGATCAATTTCACTGACTGGAGGGGGGAGACAGTTGAGCCCTCGTTATGCCATTCATACAGGTCCCCATTTAAAGGACAAGTGATTGCGCTACCTTTGCACGGTCAAGATACCGCGGCCGTTAAACTCTTAAGTCACAGGGCAGGCGGGACCTCTTATTCTTTGATTTTGCAAGAGGCGATGTTTTTGGTAAACAGGCGGGGCTCGCGGGGTTGCCGAGTTCCTTCCTTCTCTTTTAGTCTTTCCTGTCGTGCACACCTGTGTGGGTTTAATGGTAGGTTGTTGTGGTTTTATCCGGTTTATTGGTTTTCTTCACAGTGCCCTCTTTTGGGGCCATTAATTGTCGGTGGGTGGTCCGTTCCGACTTACACTTGTGCAAGGAGAGGGTCGTGTCCCTCTTGTTACTCATATAAGCATTATTTCTTCCATGGGGGCATGGAATAGCTTAATAGGAATAGGGGAAAAGATTGGTTATCGTAATAATGGGGGGGGGGCTTATTAAAGCTTTAACGCTTTTTTCTTAGATGGCTGCTCTTAGGCCCACTAAAATAAGACTCCTTTGGTTTAGTATGATCTTTAGTCTCCTAAAAAAGTTGTGTCTTTATTCAAAGAAGCTGGACCTTCTTTGAGTAACTCCCTTAGTTTCCTTTGGTCGTATTAGGGGCTTGGGAAGGCTTAGGGGCTGAACTTCTATTCATTTCTTAAGCAACCAGCTATAACCAGGCTCGGTAGGCTTATCACCTCTACTCGGAGCTCTTCCCACTCTTTTGCCACAGAGACGGGTTGGCCCTCATAGGCTGTCTCGGAGTAGCTCGTCTGGTTTCGGGGGGTAAAACTGAAGGGCGCTTTGCTTTAAGTTTACTGGCTTAATCATGATGCAAAAGGTACAAGTGTTAGTCTTTGCTTCTTTCTGCTTGGCAAATAGTTCTTTCATTTCTTTTTCAGCGTTCCCTTGCGGTACTTTATCTGTGGCTCCGTTGAGGTCCTTTTCTGTCGCCCGTACTAGGGAGGAAAAATGGTTTGTTTAGTTATGGGTTTAGGGAATTTTATATATGTCGGGGTATGGGGGGGGGCTAGCTAGTGAGCTCAGGACGATCTGACTTGCACAGATAACTTCTCGGTGTAAGGGAGATGCTTAACTATTTTAGCTTCGTCCTGTTTCCAAGTGCACCTTCCGGTACACTTACCATGTTACGACTTGCCTCCCCTTGGGAGAAAAACTTTTTAAGTAGGGTTAGGTGGGGTATTCGGGGAGAGTGACGGGCGGTGTGTACGCGCTTCAGAGCCGGTTTCAGCTGAACTCGCTACTTTCGTGCTTACTGCTAAATCCGCCTTCGGGGGTTTGTTTCAAAATCTCTTTCGTGGTTCTCTGAATTCAGAGAATGTAGCCCATCTCTTCCCACTTCATTGGCTACACCTCGACCTGACGTTTTAAGGGGTGCTTGTTTTGCCTACTTTGGGTCCCTTAGAGGGTAGGCTGGCGACGGCGGTATATAGGCGGAGAAAACAAGAAGTGGTGAGGTTGAACGGGGGTCATCGGTTCTAGGACAGGCTCCTCTAGGGGGGTCTGAAGCACCGCCAAGTCCTTTGGGTTTTAAGCTAGCGCTCGTAGTTCCCGGGCGGATAGTGGTTGTAGTGTTCTATCGAAGTTTATAGCCAGGCATAATGGGGTATCTAATCCCAGTTTGTGTCGTAGCTGTCGTGGAGTCGGAGGTTTAAAGTCACTTTCGTTGTTGGGCTTCCTGCCCCCGGGAGCGTATAACAGTTCTGGGGGTGTTTTACTTTAGAGGGAAAATTCCTAACCACACTTTACGCCGGTGTTTATCAACTCGGGCCTCTCGTATAACCGCGGTGGCTGGCACGAGTTTTACCGGCCCTTAAATACCTTCACTAAGTCGAGTTTTCACTCATGGCTTAATGTTTATCACTGCTGAGTTCCCTTGGGGGTGTGGCAGAGCAAGACGTTTTGGGCTGGCGTTACAGGTGAGCCTGATGTCCGCTCCTCGTTTCCAATTAGGGGATCGAGGGCATTCTCACAGGGGGGTAGATGCTTGCATGTGTAAATTCAGTACCAGCTGACAATAAAGTCAGGACCAAGCTTTTTTGCTTGCGGGACTTTCTAGGGTCCGTCTTAACATCTTCAGTGTTATGCTTTGTTTAAGCTACGCTAGC